TTGTCATTTCGTCCTTGCTCATTCCCGTTAGGCCGAAGTCTTTGGCCTTTCCTTCTCCGCGCACGCTCACGCTTCGCTGACCTATCGCGTGGTAAAGAGAAAAAAGTACGAAAGAATAGTAAACGGAGCACACCGCAGAAAGATTCTAAATATGAGAAATCCCCCTTTTTTTCGATAAGAAGGAAATGAAGAACAGGAACGAAACGAAATAAGGCCTTTCTAGCTCTAGTTTCGGATGAGCTTCTCCCAAGGATGTCTGGTAATAGAATAGGTTGGCTCGCTATAATTAAGACTCCGCTTTTTGCTCCGTCAGTGGAGCGTATGAATTTCCTGGAATGTAGATAGACCAAAAGAGAGACTGAAGGGATAAGAATAGGAATTATAGTACCATTAGAAGAAGGGGCACCTGTGGGAACATCTCTACTGACGAACCATTTCAATAGTACGGGTGCTGCCGTGCCACGAGGCACGACCATGGAAGTAATGAAAAAGAAAAAGTTATGTAGTTGGACCATCTTTTCTAACCGTTCGAGTTTTGCTTCTATAGAGAAGATGAGACGCTCAAAATGAAAGTGTTCGCAACGCATACCGAAAGGGTACCAATGAAGCCGACCATTAATGACTAGTTCGAAGACCAAGAGCGCAAAAAGAATATCATATTAAGGGAGAGGTAATCCCAATTTCAGAGAAGAGGAAAAAAGTCCTCCGTCATAGGCGGCCGAGGGTACCTTCCTAGAGGTTCTTTTTAATTTGAATCAGGTCTCCTCACTTATGTTTATGCTTATGATAATATATGCCGATCCCTAATCTCACAAATAGATTTCGACCCAATCTCCCCTTTGTGAAGCAGATCATGAGTGTATTCCGCCTACATTTGTTAGGTTCTTTGATTCTGTAAGTTTGTCTTGTTTAGATTGCACGAGAGCGCCTTTTTTACTTTATATCAAAAATAGAGATTTAAATAATAGGTAACCTTCATCAATAAACCTTGCATAAGAGATAGATCCTGCTGACTTGAACTGAGCACGAATTTCATTTGTATTTGAGCGTAAAAGCGAAGGTTGGAAACCTACTGGTTCAGCCAAGAACCAGAAACCGAATGAAGGAAGCGAAGATCAGAGTCAAAATATGCCGTGGAGAAGAGCTTACTTATGAGCGGAAGACGAAGTCGCAGGGGAACCTGTGGCTGGATTGAATCCTTCGCGAATACATGAACCGCTTTAACAAAGAAGCCCTCGAGGTTAATAACCAACTCGATTCTATTTCGTCCTTTGTTCCCCGAAAGAAACCTCCCGGCAAGGCCTAGGAAAGCCCTCATCTCTTTTTCGTGGTCATCGAGCTCGTCGGAGAAATATACCCTCCCTTATTCATCGCTCTTATCGGCTAACGATCATTAGGCGAAGCGGTTGAATCATCGCCGTTCTTAACCGAACTAAGCATGCCTTTACGCGTGTGCCCGCAGTTTATTGCGGAGAATTGGTTGTTGATTGCGGAGAATCAGTTATTGGCAATTCATTTCTCCCCTAACATGTACTCAATCTCACTTCCACTTGCCTGAATCGGTACCCTTTGATATATGGAAGCGTGAGTTGATGCTTATTATCTTACTTGTGCTTTAGATTTGATTGAATGAAGGTGGACGAAGCATTGGGTTTCGATAATTAGCAGACCTCAGACATAAAATGAACAGGGATTCGATAAACGAAAGTATGTATACCGTAGGGGACAAGGTGCATGGTCCTACTATTAACCCTGTTGTCACCTTACTTGTTGGATCCTGGTACAAACGATCTAGCCAAATTACCTGTACTCTAGAAGAGTAGCCCCCCGTCATTATCAATGAATTCCCATTTTCCGCTGATGCAGGCAAAGGGATAAAAAACCTACTTTGTTTGTGAAACGTCAAGTCCCGCCTGCTTATGCGTACCTTCGTTAACTGCAAGGGTTGTCGTAGGCTCACTAAAATCTTTTTGAGTGCATGTTTCTCATCTGATCGCCTGCCAGGTTAGCGAATCCCTTCGTTTGAATTCTACGAATTGGCGTGGTGGATTCTCTCTTTGGATTCTCAGAATGTGTGAAAGGAACTCTATTCTTGGCCCTAACGATAAGAGAACGATCAAGCAGAAAGAGCATAAGGAAGGTACAGCCCAACTATGAGGTACATTAGATAAACAACCTTTACTTAACCAACCTATTTTACTGAAGCAACGGCAGGTCATGGAATCTTCTAGAGATTCCCAAAGTTTATTCTTCCTCTCCACGCACAGGCAGATCTTAGGCTTTCTGTTCTTTGGTCGTTTCATTATGCCAGCTAATCCAGTTAACTGATGCTTTTTAGTAAGCTAAGCTGTTCACCTCAGTAACGCGTGGGAATCTGCCGAACTTATTACAAGAAAACCCCTTCTTTATGTTTACTTCGGGGGTTCTCCTCCATCGGTCAATGTATTCTTACTTACCGAAAAGAAAGACTAGTTAGGTACCGTAGGTAGAGCATATTCCAACACTTCGGATAACCACTTGACATTGGCACCTTGGCCAGGTAGATCCGTCCCACTCTCCGGACCTCACCTCTGCTTTTTTGGAGTACGGGCTGACTCGGAAGGGCAGATAAAACAGAACCTGTCAGTTACGCCTTTAGGGGCCGCCACGTATAGCTTTAGTTTATGCTGTAGCATCGGTTCTTGCTCTGGTTACGAATGACCCAATCTATCTACGGCAACCACCCCTACTTTTAGTAGATGGAGATGCGCACCTAGGAAAGCGCGGAATAGACCTACGTGTCGGCCAGTGCCGGGGCAGAGATAGGGACCATGAAAGCATGGGATTCAATCGAACCTTTTCGGACAATTCCTAACGCAGAAGAGGGATGCTAATAAGCTGACAGCTCAGGCATGGCTTCAATAGCGAAAGAAGTTCTTTCTGATTTGAATCAAGAAAGACAATGAATTTACGAGATCTTGATCCCCTTCACTTGTGAACAACAGGGACCCATTCTGTTGATTGCTTCTCTGCCCCAGCTCTAACAAACTGGTTTTTCTTTCTCACAGAATTAGGGAAATCATTAGATTCTTCTTCCTTCTTTCGGTAACATATACCGAGATAGGCTGGGAAATCCCCCTTCGAAAGACAGGTGGCAACTTGACCTCTAAGTAAGGACAGGAACGCCCGTGCCCAATCAAACACCACAATCATGAAAAGCACCTGAACCGAGACCTAAAGCTGAACCGCTGAAGGAACCTCTTTCCGTTGTTAAAGCAAGTACGCTTTTCAAGCTTTTTCCTTACTCTTACTAAAGCAGGCACACGCAAAACTCTCTATTTGGCTTTTCACTGAAACCAATACGTCTAAACATAAGGTAGGTGCTTTCACGACTCACTAAACGGGGGATCAAAATCTTTGCGCAGTAGAGGAGTCAAAAGCGGAGGACGAAGCGAATGTAGAGGACACAGCAGATCCCCACAGGGAAGGAAGATGGACTGGACTCACTCTCATTCATGGCATGGGCAAAAGCAGCCCTAATGACTTTCAGTGAAGATATGCTTATACGGCGAAGTCAGTCACAAAGTCTATGTTCGTATGCTTTCACTCTAAGCCGACCATCCAAAAAGGATGTGCACAATTGATCATTGACCGCAGTCTTCTCTTTTATCTCCCAATGTGGGGAACTTTTTTCGGTTTTTTTCTCTTCAGCACAGCACTCAAGGGTGATGCATGGCGTCATTACTGAATCCTTTCTTTGACCTTTCTTTTCTATAACGAAAAAAGCCCTCCTCTCGGTGATGTGGGTGAGAAACCCAAAGCAGAAAAGCTCAGCAAGCCAATGGCTCAACGGTTCTCACCACCCTCCTCTGGCGCAAACACCGTTTGCTGCGCTGTGCTCATCGCGAGAAGCCGGGGAACTCTCTTGGGTGGACTTCACGATGATAGTCAGTCTGAAGTTTTCTACTATGCCTTATTAGTTCAAAGACCGGGCTTGGGGGTTGGTCTCAGTGGTCAAAGAAAATGTACTAGTGTGCTGTCTTAACATGCAGAAATTGTATTAGACTGCTAGCTTTACCAGCGGTAGGAGAGTTAAAAGACGGTACATGAGCGAAGTAGGATCCTCTTTTTTTGTAGCCCATCGACGATATTCTTTGGTTTTGGTACATAACAATTTGCATAAGCAAAGTCGAATATTTGTTACAAATCTAGATCCTCCCGCACTCTCATCTCTAGTCTCTAGCTATCATCTTAGTATATTAGTCAAATATATCTTGTACTTTCTTGGGCCTAACTAAGAAAAGAGAACAAGAGAAGAAAAGCAAAAGCAAATACGACTTTCAGCCAGGCTGCTTCATTCAAGTCTAGGACTTAGGCAAGACTTATCAATCGAGTAGTTATAAAGCAGTTTAATCGCATTTAGCGTCTCTCACTTAGCTCTGATCTGGTGTCGTCGCTCACAGTCCAAGAAGAGTAGTCCTTTCATTGGCTAGGGGGATTACGCTTAATGGGATAGACCGATCATCGCTTCCTTCCTCTACTAGTTCTGGAGTCAAGCCAGCAAAGAAGTAGACTCTTTCCTTTTTCACTGGCTAGCATCATAGGGATATTCGACGTTTAATGAGATAGTATAGTTCTAGACTAAAGCTAGCAAAAAACAAGACTGAGGTCGATAGGGGCATTACTAGTAATTGCTAAGGTGCTTTATGAAGTATTAACCACGCTCATCTCCAGTCGCCTTTGTGATTTCATATACTATTCCCGTATGCCATATCTCTTATTCAATCTTGCTATACGTCCAAGCTCTCCCCCATCGGTAGTTGGAAGCAGAACTGAGACTGGCTGTGACTGAAGGAAAAGGGAGCTAGGTGTGATAGGAGGGCACGGTTAAACAGGTAAGCGAAGGCTCTCTCTCTCGCTCTGTGGTCTTGTGTGAACTCCTTTCCGCCCATTATTGATCTTCACTCTAAGTGAGCAGGTCAAAGCAGTTGAGGTGATAGCAATAGTAAGCAGGGAAGCAGAAGCAAAAGGTCTTCAAAGAACTTTTGTGTAATAAAGCTTCTTGGTCTCATTTCATTGGTCTCTAAGGCAAAGTCTCGCTTAATCGTTCATCGATCTTTTTCTGTAAGGCCTCGGGCCCCACGAATTCCGATTTCTGTTTTTGTTTGTATTAAAGTGTTGGTAGCTTCTAGCCTCGAGCTGGAAAGTCTCATGGGGGTACTATAGATATAGCATAACTCTCTAAATGAGACTCAATCTATACAATCAATCAGTATGTGCAATATACCGGTCTTTGCGATATGCTCTTTCAAAAAGATCACAGATCTTCCCGCTTAGCTGCACTGCTCTCTGAGCTCTTTTGTCCGCTATCGCTTCCTCTAGTACTAGCTCTGATCTCTCTTCAGCAGTTGCAGTACGAGTCTTTCATTCATCTCCTGCCCTTTATAGTCGTAATCGCTAGAAACTCTATATCATTGGCAATTAATTGGCATTGACGTAATCTTTTTTCTCCTGTCGGAAGGGGGTCCTGTCGAAAGCAAGAAAAGGCATTGCAAATGGCGTGCCCTTACTCTAATTATAAATAAAGCTCTTTTGCGCTCTTGGCCAGGCCTGTAACAAGTATCTAAAAAATGTTTTCTTTTCGGCCGGTCAAAGCAATGACTTGAGTGAGTAAGGAAGTAGGACCTTTTTACCCCGGCTGTGAGTTATTACTGACCCCTCTCTGTCTCTCCCCCGCGCTGTGAATGAAGTGAGTAATTCGTTGGTGCTTGCCCTTCAGTAAGTAGTTCGGATGGCTGGATACATGCTACGCTCTGCCACGCTTGCCTGACCGCGAGAAGCCTTAGGGTAAAATAATCTTTAACAGCAATTTGAGAGCATCTTTGGAATTGAAAGAAGGGGCTAACCTGACTTTCACTTTCAAAAAAAGAGAAAACTGGACTTGCACTTTAAGAAATGGAATTGCGATGAGCCAGAAGTTAGAATATCGCCTAACCACCTGTCTCCGTCTCCCGTAGTTCCCCCCAGAAACATCCGTTTGCCTACTTCTACTCTGGCCGGGGGTAACAGTCTTTTTGAGAACCAAGTGGCCCTTGAGGAAGACCTTCAGAAAACCCCTCTAACTCGGGGAAAGGAATTCAAGCCCTTAAAATGAGTCAAGTCTATGATAGGTACCAATAGTCTTTATGGCGCGCTTACCCCTTATGCAAAGCACCAATGACTTCGGTCTTCTGAAAGGGGCTTAGGGCATATCATCAAAGAAAGAATCCCGAGGAAGGGGGTGAAGCTGAGGTTAGAAAAGGTTTCTCCCGCTGTTGCTAGTTCTTCCGTTGTTGGTAGTTCCTCAGGTCGGGTTGTTTCTTTTTCAGAGCTTTTTCAATTCTTTCAGAACCTTTCGTATGCGCCTATTGGAAGATTGGGGCTACTTCCTCTCTTTCCGATCTCATTCAGATAATAAGCCAGTCCGGTTTATTAGATAGTGAGTGGGTAAGAGAGGTGCTTGGTCTGTCTCCGAATGTGGGCCTAGAAGCATTAGCCGAGTCTCTGAATATTCCCGAGGGTTCTCAGGAGAAAGACAGCCTTAAGGTGCTAACGGAGCTTCCACGTCTCAGTCCAAGAAGGTGCTTGCTTTATTGGTTGGCAGCTTGGTTATAGTCGTTATGAAGAATGAAGGAGCACTGCTGCACTTCCACGACATGGGAAAGGATCATGGGATGAGGAAAAGAAAGAAAAGGTGCAAGGTGAGGAGATATCGAGAGGTAGAATAGCTGAAATGAGTTCAAAGGAATTAGTTAAGACACGCTTCTTTAGCACAGGCCACGGAGTGAAGTTGGAAGGTTCAATGAACTACGCGAAGGGCAAATCTTGGGCGCTATTGTTGTCTATATACAAGTGGCGTAGGCGAAGCTGTGGCGACTCGTGGAGTAGACAGCGAGCTCCGCTTGAACAGAAAGCAGCAAGCTGCAAGCACTACTCTAAAAGTAGTGAGCTCCGCAACAAAAGCGAAGCGGGCCGCGGTAGCCTATTCAGTTTTTCAGCTGCATCGTACCGTACTATGGGAGGGGTCCGTACCTCCTTTAGATAGAGCCCCCCTGCTCCTAATGTAGAGCTAGAACTACTGCTACCGTGGAATCCGCGGTCACACATAAGTATCTCGCCTTCCAAAAAGGCTGCTAATTAGCACTAATCCTAATGGGGACCATCGATCAAGAAGGACTTCGGAGACTGCAATCGAATTGATCAAAAAAAAGAAAGAGGGCCAACTCTTCTAGTTGCGCCTCTAACCTTACTACGCTACCCTGATAAAAGGTCGAATTCAGCAGGACTGCAGGCACGAAATGCCGATCAAATCCGTTAAAGGAAGCCTAATCAAAGCGGGCAAACAAGAAGATCTGACTGAGTTGATGATGGACCGGATCTCGAAAGGCGAGAGGCTTTCATAAAGACGTATGATAAAAGGAGGGTCGAGAGAGGCTTATTGCACGATCCACCCAACCCAGCTAAGCTAATCAATGCTGCATA